TTGTATGATACTAACTATAGTTGGAATAATCACATTAATAGTTGTATTGACTCTTATCTTCGTTCTCAAATCTGTATTGATAGTTACATTTTAAGTGGTAGTGACAATTACAATGATAATCATATTTATAATTGCATTTGTGGTGAAGGTGGAAATAGTAGTGAAGGCAAGAATTTCAATATAAGAACTCGCGCAAATGGTAATGATTTAACTCTAAAAGAAAGTTCTAATGATCTCGATCTATACAAGCATTTGTGGGTTCAATGCGAAAATTGTTATGGATTAAATTATAAGAAATTGTTTAAGTCAAAAATGAATATTTGTGAACAATGTGGATATCATTTGAAAATGAGTAGTTCAGATAGAATCGAACTTTCGATTGATCCAGGTACTTGGGGTCCTATGGATGAAGACATGATCTCTCTGGATCCCATTGAATTTCAGTCTGAAGAAGAGGCTTATAAAGATCGTATTGATTCTTATCAAAGAAAGACAGGATTAACTGAGGCTATTCAAACAGGCACGGGTCAACTAAACGGTATTCCTATAGCAATCGGAGTTATGGATTTTCAGTTTATGGGGGGTAGTATGGGATCCGTAGTAGGCGAGAAAATCACCCGTTTGATCGAATATGCTACCAATAATTTTTTACCTCTTATTCTAGTGTGTGCTTCCGGAGGAGCACGCATGCAAGAAGGAAGTTTGAGCTTGATGCAAATGGCTAAAATATCTTCTGCTTTATATGATTATCAATCAAATAAAAAGTTATTTTATGTATCAATTCTTACATCTCCTACTACTGGTGGAGTGACCGCGAGTTTTGGTATGTTGGGGGATATCATTATTGCTGAACCCAATGCCTATATTGCATTTGCGGGTAAAAGAGTAATTGAGCAAACATTGAATAAAACAATACCTGAAGGTTCACAGGCGGCTGAATATTTATTCCATAAGGGTTTATTCGATCCAATCGTACCACGTAATCCTTTAAAAGGTGTTCTGAGTGAGTTAGTTCAGCTCCACGGTTTTTTTCCAAAATTCAATCAAATAGAGTCTTAAGTTAAATTATTTTCTTTTCTTTGTAGTGAAAAGGTAGTTAGTTAGTTTATCAGAATCAAAGTCAAAGCCCATTATGCGGGCTTTGACTTTGTGACATAAAAAGGAATTGTCGAAAAACGAATTATGTGGATAATTATTCTTTTTTTTTTACCGATATTACTGATTACTAATGAGTAAACCTCTATCAACAAGATAAAAAGCGAATTTTTCCTTCTGTGAAATGAAATTCGAATTTGGCGAGACAAATAAAACGAATTTTATCTTCCTCTAATTTTATCTTCCTCTATTGCGTATGTATATATAATTCAAATATAGAAAAAATATAAATATAGAGTTTTGCATCTTTCTATATCTCCCGAGAATTCTATTTTGACTAAAAATCCCTGTTCTTGGATCGGATTCTAACGAATCGAATCTTTCGACAATTTGTAATAAACTCTTTCTTTATTAAATTCAAATTCGAAATTCAAATTAGAAGATAAGAACAATAGAATAAGAATAATAAGAAAAGTAAGAATAAAGTAAGATAATAAAGAAAGTCGATTATCTTATCATACACCTATTTTATTTGATTTAGAAAGATGGGCAAGCCCTTTTATTTAATTCTACATTCCTTGCACTTATTAGATATATATACTCGCTTAGATATACTTAGTATTTAGATATACTTAGTATAATATACGAATTATAATATAATTATTATAAGATATATTTCTAACTAACAATATAACAATAATAGGTACAAATAGTAAATCGAGGTACCCATTTTATGACAACTTTCAGCAGCTTTCCCTCTATTTTTGTGCCTTTAGTGGGCCTAGTATTTCCGGCAATTGCAATGGCTTCTTTATCTTTGTATGTTCAAAAAACTAAGATTTTTTAGATTCGATGGGGCCAAGGCCAAGACCAAATCTTATCTATTTTTTTTTTCAAGACTTAGATGCCGCGGATATCTATTTAGTAGAATATTGTATAACATCCGGCTTCCCCGAACATAAATGAAAAAGCTCCTCTTATGCATACGTAAACATGATATAGGGGTAAATGAATTATAGCAAGCGGATCGGTACCGAACGGATGTATGAAATTAAAGTCTATATATCTAGCAGGTCTGTATAGGGGATCATATAAAGGGGATGATTTTAGATCTAAGCAATTTGATGAATTACTTCTAAAAGTTCATATCAAAAGAGTACTAGTTGATGAGAGTTACTTCGGAAACAAAAAAAGTCAAGTAGAATCCTTTTGGTTATTCCCTCAATTCCAATAAAATGCAACCGGATCTAGTATGTATGAGTTGGCGATCAGAATCTATATGGATAGAATTTATAGTGGGGTCTCGAAAAACAAGCAATTTCTGCTGGGCCTTTATCCTTTTTTTTGGTTCATTAGGGTTTTTATTAGTTGGAACTTCTAGTTATCTTGGTAGGAATTTGATATCTTTATTTCCGTCTCAGCAAATAGTTTTTTTTCCACAAGGAATCGTGATGTCTTTCTATGGGATCGCAGGTTTCTTTATTAGTTCCTATTTGTGGTGCACGATTTTTTGGAATGTAGGTAGTGGTTATGATCGATTCGATAGAAAAGAGGGAATAGTATGTATTTTTCGTTGGGGTTTTCCTGGAAAAAATCGTCGAATCTTTCTACGATTCCTTATGAAAGATATTCAGTCCATCAGAATAGAAGTTAAAGAGGGTATTTATGCTCGTCGTGTCCTTTATATGGAAATCAGAGGCCAGGGGGCCGTTCCCTTGACTCGTACTGATGAGAATTTGACTCCACGAGAAATTGAGCAAAAAGCTGCTGAATTGTCCTATTTTTTGCGTGTACCGATTGAAGTCTTTTGAAATGAATTGCAGAATAAATGCTTTCTCGGCAGGAGGAAAAAACTCAAGCCAAGAATCCTCTTTTTTCTATAGCGGAACTAAACTGAAGTTTCTTCAGAATGCCCATTCGAACCAAAGCAAAGCAAGACGTATACGTAAGAGTCATAACATAAAACAAAACCGTTTTTTTTTTGTCCACAAAGATTGTTTTTTATGCGTCTGTAAATGTAAAACCACTCAACTTAATTCAGTAACAAAACAAGGAAGAAATCGAAATAATGGATTCATCTCATATATCAAAGTATTTCGAAATAAAGACTTTCGCTTTTTATTTTCAATATTTGAAGTTGATACGTTAGATACAGATGGATCATATCTTGTAAATTTTCTCTACTTTCCTTTTGTCAATCGGCCCCTCCCCTTTTATCCTTTCTTTGGTGCTCCTTAAGAACTAAACAAGTATATTTCTTTCTTATAACATAATGATAAACGTAATGAGAACTTTTCTGTCTTTTTTTTGTCACTCATTTTTGATCATCATAATATTTTTCATAATTTTTTGTTTCAATTATTCCTGGACTCTAGACTATATATAGTCTAGATAAACCGCGAAAATTTTTCGACATGGTTGATTGATATCTTGATATAGACAGGGAGCTCCTTCGTCTCAAAATCTGAATAGAATAATCTTTATTATTTGAAGCGGTTCTTTCGGGCAGTTATCGAAAGAGGGCAATTGCTTCGAATTTGATCAATTGAGATATCTGGAAACAATATAACAATAATATATATATTTCATTCGAACATTCGAATTCAAAGTGGATTCTTATTTTCTATTTCTGTATTCTTTTTAGATTCAAGGACTAAGCGCTGAATCAAAAAACAAAAAACAGAAAATAGATTCATAGGCCCCTACCTTATAATATAATGAATATAATGAAAGTCTTGCCTGATAGAAAGAGTAGATCACATAAAGTCAACGAATGAGGTGGGTTCATTAACAATTCACAGATGAAAAAATGGCAAAAAAGAAAGCATTCACTCCCCTTCTATGTCTTGCATCTATAGTATTTTTGCCCTGGTGGATCTCTCTCTCATTTAATAAAAGTCTGAAATCTTGGATTACTAATTGGTGGAATACTAGGCAATCCGAAACCTTTTTGAATGATATTCAAGAAAAGAGTATTCTAGAACAATTCATAGAAGTAGAGGAACTCTTCCTGTTGGACGAAATGATACAAGAATACCCGGAAACACATCTACAAAAACTTCGTATAGGAATCCACAAAGAAACGATCCAATTGATCAAGATGCACAATGAGGATCGTATCCATACGATTTTGCACTTCTCGACAAATCTAATCTGTTTCGTTATTCTAAGTGGTTATTCTATTTTGGGGAATGAAGAACTTGTTATTCTTAACTCTTGGGTTCAAGAATTCCTATATAATTTAAGCGACACAATAAAAGCTTTTTCTATTCTTTTATTAACTGATTTATGTATCGGATTCCATTCGCCCCACGGTTGGGAACTAATGATTGGCTATATCTACAAAGATTTTGCATTTGCTCATAATGATCAAATTATATCTGGTCTTGTTTCTACCTTTCCAGTCATTCTAGATACAATTTTAAAATATTGGATCTTTCGTTATTTAAATCGTGTATCTCCGTCACTTGTAGTTATTTATCATTCAATGAATGACTGAAAAATGATTCACGGATTCAATTATAATCTTTCTTACTTTGTATAGAAGCAAAGCATGCAAACAAAGTCGTACTTATTTTACTCTTTCTACCCATCAGGGGAATACAATTCCTCCTCTATTTCAGTAATTTTTTTTTCAGTAAAAGTAAATAGCAGAATCGTGGATAGGGAACTATACTAGTGACCTACCTAATTTTATTGTAGAAATTTTCGGGATCAATGATTGGACCATGCAAACTAGAAATACCTTTTCTTGGATAAAGGAGGAGATTACTCGATCCATTTCCGTATCGCTCATGATCTATATAATAACCGGGGCATCCATTTCAAATGCATATCCCATTTTTGCGCAGCAGGGGTATGAAAATCCACGAGAAGCAACTGGGCGTATTGTATGTGCCAATTGC